AACAATTAGGAATATATGTAAACCTAAAAATTATTATATGGTAATCGGAATGGTAATCGGATATCTTAAAAAATTATTGTGCTTTCATTTTTAATTGACGTTGAATAGAGAATCCAAATTTTAATAGAACGTTACTGGGGCTGAAAAAACCTAAAAATAAACACGGAGAGAGATGTATAGATGGATATTATCGACACCTATATCTATATCGGGATTAATAACTACTAAAACCCTTCTTCCTTACCTTCGCAAGTTTAGTTATGGACTTCAATTCTATACATTTTTAAGAATTCTTAAAAAATGCCTAAGCTAAAAAACGAAGTCTATATTGTTTCTGATTATAAACAGATCGAATCCTGTTTTATCAATAATCTACTAATTCTTATCATTAAGTCTACGTGACACAGAATTACGTTTCTAGGAATTTTGTATCAATTTTATTTGTATTTGTTGCAGGTTCCAATTCAATTGGAGTCCAAAATTCTCTTTATTTGATTCTTCTGTTCATACGTATTTCATACATGCCCATTTCATAGAGGGGGTTGGTTGAGTAAAATTTCATGTGATTCTGTAAACAGACTAAAAATTCCACCGTTGCTAGATCGAGTCTTATAAGACTCGATCTAGCACAATGAGCTATAATGGAATGGGATTTTATCAAAAATAAATGGGAAATTAAAAATGCAATGCTCTGGGATGGAAATGAGGGAATGTCTACAATACCGGGGTTGAATCAGATACAATTTGAAGGATTTTGTAGGTTCATTGATCAGGGCTTGATGGAAAAACTTGATAAGTTTCCAAAAATTGAAGATGCGGATCAAGAAATTGAATTTCAATTATTTGTGGAAACATATCAATTAGTAGAACCGTTGATAAAAGAGAGGGATGCTGTGTATGAATCACTCACATATTCTTCTGAATTATATGTATATTCAGGATTAATTTGGAAAACCAGTAGGGATATAAAAGAACAAACCATTTTTATTGGAAACATTCCTATAATGAATTCTCTGGGAAATTCTATAGTAAATGGAATATACAGAATTGTGATCAATCAAATATTGCAAAGCCCAGGTATTTATTACCGGTCAGAGTTAGACCATAACGGGATTTCGGCCTATACCGCTACTATAATATCAGATTGGGGAGGAAGATCAGAATTAGAGATTGATAAAAAAGAAAGGATATGGGCTCGTGTGAGTAGGAAACAAAAAATATCTATTCTAGTTCTATCATCAGCTATGGGTTCGCATCTAAGACAAATTCTAGAAAATGTTTGCTACCCCGAAATTTTCTTGTCTTTTTTAAATTTAAATGAAAAGGAGAAAAGAAGAATTGGGTCAAAAGAAAGTTCCATTTTGGAGTTTTATCAACAATTTTTTTGTATAAGTGGGGATCCTGTATTTTCTGAATCCTTATGTAAAGAATTACAACAGAAATTCTTTCAACAAAAGTGTGAATTAGGAAGTATTGGTCGACGAAATATGAATCAGAGACTGAAACTTGATATACCTCAAAACAATTTCTTTTTATTACCACGAGATATATTGGCAGCTGCGGATCATTTGATTGAGATGAAACTTGGAATGAGTACACTTGACAATATGAATCATCTGAAAAATAAACGTATTCGTTCTGTAGCGGATCTCTTACAAGATCAATTAGGATTGGCGCTGGTTCGTTTAGAAAATTTTGTTCAAGGGACTATATGTAGATCAATTAGGTATAAATGGACACCGACCCCTCAGAATTTGGTAACCTCAACTCCATTAACAATCACTTATGAATCTTTTTTCGGCTTACACCCATTATCTCAAGTTTTGGATCGAACTAATCCATTGACACAAATAGTTCATGGGAGAAAATTAAGCCATTTGGGCCCTGGGGGGTTGACAGAACGAACTGCTAGTTTTCCAATACGAGATATTCATCCTAGTCACTATGGACGTATTTGCCCAATTGACACGTCTGAAGGAATAAATGTTGGTCTTATTGGATCGTTAGCAATTTATGCGAGGATTGGTCGTTGGGGATCTCTAGAAAGCCTATTTTATGTTTATGAAATTTCTGAAAAAAAAATACGGATGATTTATTTATCATCAAGTATGGATGAATACTATATGGTAACGGCGGGAAATTCTTTGGTATTGAATCGAAGTATTCAGGAAGAACAGGTTGTTCCGGCTCGATACCGTCAAGAATTTCTAACTATTGCATGGGAACAGGTTCATCTTCGAAGTATTTTTCCTTTCCAATATTTTTCTATTGGAGCTTCTCTTATTCCTTTTCTAGAGCATAATGATGCAAATCGGACTTTAATGAGTTCTAATATGCAACGACAGGCGGTTCCGCTTGCGAGGTCCGAGAGGTGCATTGTTGGAACTGGGTTGGAACGGCAAGCAGCTCTAGATTCGGGTGTTACCGTTATAGCAGAACGGGGGGGGAAGATCATTTATACCGATACTGATAAGATCCTTTTATCGGACAATGTAGAGACGTTAAGCATTTCATTAGTTATGTATCAACGTTCCAACAAAAATACTTGTATGTTTCAAAAACCAAAAGTGTGGAAGGATAAATGCATTAAAAAAGGACATATTTTGGCTGACAACACTGCAACGGTTGGTGGTGAACTTGCTTTGGGTAAAAACGTATTAGTAGCTTATATGTCATGGGATGGTTATAATTTTGAAGATGCAGTACTCATTAGCGAGCGTTTAGTCTATGAAGATATTTATACGTCTTTTCACATACAGAAATATGAAATTAAAACTCATGTGACAAGACAAGGTCCCGAAAAGATCACTACTAAAATACCGCATTTAGAATCTCATTTACTTCGAAATTTAGACAAAAAAGGAATTGTGATGCTGGGATCTTGGGTAGAGGCGGGCGATATTTTAGTAGGTAAATTAACGCCTCAGGTGGCGAAAGAATTGTTGTATGCCCCAGAAGAGAAATTATTACGCACTATACTTGGCATTCAAGTTTCCACTTCAAAAGAAACTTGTCTAAAACTACCTACAGGTGGTAGAGGTCGAGTTATTGATGTGAGATGGGGCTGGAGAAAGAGAGGTTCTTATTATAATCCAGAAACAATTTGTGTATATATTTTACAGAAACGCGAAATAAAAGTCGGCGATAAAGTGGCCGGAAGGCATGGAAATAAAGGTATCATTTCAAAAATTTTACCGAGACAAGATATGCCTTATTTGCAAGATGGAAGACCTGTTGATATGGTCTTCAACCCGTTAGGGGTACCTTCACGAATGAATGTAGGACAGATATTTGAATGTTCACTCGGGTTAGCAGGAAGTCTGCTAGACAGACATTATCGCATAGGAGCTTTTGATGAGAGATATGAACAAGATGCTTCGAGAAAACTTGTGTTTTCTGAATTATATGAAGCCAGTAGGCAAAGGGTAAATCCATGGGTATTTGAACCCGAGTATCCGGGAAAAAGTATAATATTTGATGGAAGAACAGGTGATTCTTTTGAACAACCTGTTCTCATAGGAAATCCTTATATTTTAAAATTAATTCATCAAGTTGATGATAAAATACATGTACGTTCCAGCGGACATTACGCACTTCTTACACAACAACCCCTTAGAGGAAGGGCTAAGCGGGGGGGACAACGGGTAGGAGAAATGGAGGTTTGGGCTCTAGAAGGATTAGGGGTTGCTCATATTTTACAAGAGATGCTTACTTATAAATCGGATCATATTAGAGCTCGGCAGGAGGCACTTGGTACTACCATCGTTGGAAGAACAATATCGAATCCTGAGGATGCTCCAGAATCTTTTCGATTACTCGTTCGAGAATTACGATCCTTAGCTCTGGAACTGAATCATTTCCTTGTATCTGAAAAGAACTTCCGGATTACTAGGAAGGAAGTTTAATCGAATCGGAATGCATTTTTATTTTTCTTCTATGATCGATCGTTATAAACATCAACAACTCCGAGTTGGCTCGGTTTCTCCTCAACAAATAAGCGCTTGGGCTAATAAAATCTTATCGAACGGAGAGCGAGTTGGAGAGGTGACAAAACCCCATACTTTTCATTATAAAACTAATAAACCGGAAAAAGATGGATTATTTTGTGAAAGAATCTTTGGGCCTATCAAAAGCGGAATTTGTGCTTGTGGAAATTTTCGAATAATCGAAGATGAAAAAGAAAACCCAAAATTTTGTCCAAAATGTGGAGTCGAATTTTTGGATTCTAGAACACGACGATATCAAATGGGCTACATCAAACTGGCTTGCCCAGTAACTCATGTGTGGTATTTGAAACGTCTTCCTAGTTATATTGCGAATCTTTTAGATAAACCAATTAAAGAATTAGAAGGTTTAGTATACTGCGATGTGTGATTTGATCAAAATCTAGATTTTACAGATTCGAAATGAGAAACTGTCATCCCACTCAATCCACTTGGGATGCCCCAATTCTGACATGCTTTTTTGGGGGGGGGAAATAATATAAAGCTCAAAATTTTGGAGTATTGAATACTCCAAAAAAGGGGATTGATCTATGGTTGATTCCGTAACAAATCCAAATAAATAGGAATCTCCAGTTGTACTTCGTGAAAACAAAACTTCTTTATGTTTTTTTTTAATATTAAATTAAAATTCCACAATCAAAATTATTTTTATTTTATAGTAAGAAAATTTGTCATGATTATAAGAGCCTATCTATCGCGTAGAGGCTTGAAGGACATCGTAGCATAATCAATCGTCGAAGTAAAATTCAAATATTGGGACCTAAAAGATCGAATAGAACGATATATAAACAAGTAAATCCGTTTTGAATTCGAAGACACTCCTTTAATTAAAAGCGGATTCATGATTCGAAGGGAAGTAGAATACTCAAGAATTTCACAATTTTATTTATGTCGTACTTTTGAATAAATAATTCATAAAATATAAGTTCGAAACTATAAATTAAGTCAAAAAAAAAGTTAATGAAAAATGAATTAACGAAATGGTTTTAAACTTGAGTAAGAAGTATATTTTGAAGGTTTTTTTTTGATTTGTTTGAAAGCGAGAATAACTTTCTATATTTGGTATAACTACTTGAGCCGGATGAGAGGAAACTTTCACGTCCGGTTTTGAGGGGGGGGGAGATCTTATAGTATCCTATCCCAATTTTTCTTTTGCTAGGTCTATAATTAAAAAACCGACTTTCTTACGATTACGAGGTTCATTCGAATATGAAATTCAATCTTGGAAATATAGCATCCCCTTTTTTTTTACTACCCAAGGCTTCGATACATTTCGAAATCGCGAAATCTCTACTGGAGCAAGGGCCATCCGAGAACAATTAGCCGATCTGGATTTGCGAATTATTATAGATTATTCATTTGTTGAATGGAAAGAATTAGGTAAAGAGGGGTTCACAGGTAATGAATGGGAAGATCGAAAGGTTGGAAGAAGAAAGGATTTTTTGGTTAGACGCATGGAATTAGCGAAATATTTTATTCGAACGAATATCGAACCAGAATGGATGATTTTGTGTCTATTACCAGTTCTTCCCCCCGAACTAAGACCGATCATTCAAATAGATGGAGGTAAACTAATGAGTTCGGATATTAATGAACTATATAGAAGAGTTATCTATCGGAACAATACTCTTAATGACCTATTAATAGCAAGTAGGTCTACTCCGGGGGAATTAGTAATGTGTCAGGAAAAGTTAATACAAGAAGCCGTAGATACACTTCTTGATAATGGAATTCGTGGACAACCAATGCGGGATGGTCATAATAAAATTTATAAGTCGTTTTCTGGTGTAATTGAAGGAAAAGAAGGAAGATTTCGTGAAACTTTACTTGGCAAACGAGTCGATTATTCAGGACGTTCCGTTATTATCGTAGGTCCATCACTTTCATTACATCAATGTGGATTACCTCGCGAAATAGCAATAGAGCTTTTCCAGATATTTGTAATTCGCGGTCTAATTAAACAACATCTTGCTTCGAACATAGGAGTTGCGAAGAGTAAAATTCGGGACAAAGAACCCATTGTATGGGAAATACTTCAGGAAGTTATGCAAGGGCATCCTGTATTGCTGAATAGAGCACCTACTCTGCATAGATTAGGCATACAGGCATTCCAACCCATTTTAGTGGAAGGACGCGCTATTTGTTTACACCCATTAGTTTGTAAGGGATTCAATGCAGATTTTGATGGAGATCAAATGGCTGTTCATGCGCCTTTATCTTTGGAGTCTCAAGCGGAAGCTCGTTTCCTTATGTTTTCTCATATGAATCTCTTGTCTCCAGCTATTGGTGATCCCATTTCTGTGCCAACTCAAGATATGCTTATTGGACTCTATTTATTAACGATCAGAAATAGCCGAACTATTTGTGCAAATCGGTATAACCCGTGGAATTTAAAAAATGATAACTCTCAAAATGAAAATGAAAGAGTTGATAATCAAAATCATGATACTAAATATATACAAAAATACTCCTTTTCTAATTCTTATGATGCAATTGGAACTTCTCGGCAGAAAATAAGAAATTTAGATATAGATAGTCTTTTGTGGCTTCGGTGGCGACTAGATCAACACTTTATTGCTTCAAGAGAAGCTCCTATCGAAGTTCATTATGAATCCTTGGGTACTTATCATGAAATTTACCAATACTATCTAAAAGTAAGAAGTGTAAAAAAAGAAATTCGTTGTATATACATTCGAACTACTATTGGTCATATTTCCCTTTATAGAGAAATCGAAGAGGCCATACAAGGATTTTCTCGGGCCTGCTCATAGGGTACCTAATCATATGTTTGTTACTTAATCTAAGCAATTTTATAGATATAGATACCGATGAAATGAAAGTTAATGTCTCAATGGTTCAACTAGTATCATATCCTCCTCTTCCACGTGAATCACAATCGATAAAAGGAAGTTTTTGAATCACCGACTTAAACCCATTGTTGAATCCTACTCAGCAGAATATAGAGGTACTTATGGCAGAAGGGGTCAATTTGGTCTTTCACAATAAAATAATAGATGGAACTGCCATGAAACGACTTATTAACGGATTACTGGATCACTTCGGAATGGCATATACATCACACATCTTGGATCAAGTAAAAACGATGGGTTTTCAGCAAGCTACTGCTACATCGATTTCATTAGGAATTGATGATCTTTTAACAGTTCCCACGAAAGGATGGCTAATCCAAGATGCTGAAAAACAAAGTTTCATTTTGGAAAAACACTATCATGCTGGGAGTATACACGCGGTAGAAAAATTACGTCAATCTATTGAGATATGGTCTATTACAAGTGAATATTTGCGACAAGAAATGAATCCCAATTTTAGGATGACTGATCCCCTTAATCCCGTCCATTTAATGTCTTTTTCGGGAGCTAGAGGAAATGCATCTCAGGTACATCAATTAGTAGGTATGAGAGGATTAATGTCGGATCCCCAAGGACAAATGATTGATTTACCCATTCAAAGTAATTTATGCGAAGGCCTTTCGTTAACAGAATATATTATTTCTTGCTACGGAGCTCGCAAAGGAGTTGTCGATACTGCTGTACGAACATCAGATGCTGGATATCTCACACGCAGACTTGTTGAAGTAGTTCAACACATTGTTGTACGTAGAACAGATTGCGGAACTATACAAAGTATTTCTGTGAGTCCTCGAAAAGGGATGCTGCTGGAAATAATTTTTAGCCAAACATTAATTGGTCGTGTATTAGCAGATGATATATATAAGGGTTCTCGATGTATTGCCGCCCGTAATCACGATATTGGAATTGGGCTTGCCAATCGATTAAGAACCTTTCGAGAACAACCAATATTTATTCGAACCCCCTTTACGTGTAGAGGTACATCTTGGATCTGTCGATTATGTTATGGTCGGAGTCCTACTCATGGTGACCTCGTCGAATTAGGAGAAGCAGTAGGTATTATTGCGGGTCAATCTATTGGAGAGCCGGGTACTCAACTGACATTAAGAACTTTTCATACCGGTGGAGTATTCACAGGGGGGACTGCAGGACATGTACGGGCCCCCTCTAATGGAAAAATAAAATTCAATGAGTATTTGGTTCATCCCACACGTACACGTCACGGACACCCTGCTTTTCTATGTTATATCGATTTGTATGTAATTATTGAGAGTGCCGATTTTATACATAACGTGAAGGTTCCACCAAAAAGTTTTCTTTTAGTTCAAAATGATCAATATGTAAAATCGGAACAGGCGATTGCTGAAATTCATTCGGGAATATCCACTTTGAATTTAAAAGAAAGGGTTCAAAAACATATTTCTTCTGACTTAGAGGGAGAAATGCATTGGAGTACCGATGTGTACCATGCACCTGAATTTACATATAGTAATGTTCATCTCTTACCAAAAACAAGTCATTTATGGATATTATCGGGAGGTCTGTGCCGATCCACCGTAGCCCCCCTTTTGCTCCACAAGGATCAAGATCAAATGAAGGTTTATTCTCGTTCTGTCGAACGAAAGTTTTTTTCTAACCTATCAGTGACTAATGATCAAGTGAGACACAAATTCTTTAGTTTTCATTTTTCTGGTAAAAACGAAGAGAGCATTCCTGATTATTCAGAACTTAATCGAATCATATACACGGATCGTTATAATCTCCTATATACATTCATTCTCGCCAAAAATTATGATCTATTGGCAAAAAGGCGTAAAAACAGATTTTTCATCCCATTTCAATCAATTCCAGAACGAGAAAAAGAACTAATATCCCATTCGGGTATAGTGATTGAACTATCCATAAATGTTATTTTCCGTAAAAAAAAAATTATTGCATATTTCGACAATCCTACATACAAAAGAAATAATTCGGGAATTAATAAATATGAGACTATTTTAGAGTCTCACGTTAAAAAAATTAGTATTAGTAAAGGAAAAAAAAAAGAGAAACTATTTTTAATTCCAGAGGAAGTGCATATCTTACCTCAATCTTCTTCCATAATGGTACGAAACAGTAGTATCATTGGAATAGGTACACGAATCACTTTAAATAGAAAAAGCAGTGCATGTGGATTGGTACGAGTGGAGAAAAAAAAAAAAAAAATTGAATTAACAATTTTTTCTGGCGATATCTATTTTACTGGAAAAATAAATACTGTAAAAATCGATAAGATATTCCGCCACAGTGACATCTTGATATCACCAAGACCTGGAAAAATCAATTCCAAGGAATTCAAAAAAAAACGTAAAAATTGGGTTTATGCCCAACGGATTACATTTACCAAGAAAAAGTATTTTGTTTTGGTTCGACCTGTAGTCATATCTGAAACAGCGGGGGATATAAGTTTAACAACACTCTTCCCGCAAGATGGGTTACAGGAAGCGGATAATGTTCAACTTCAAGTTGTTAATTCTATCGTAGGTAACATTTTGGGAGGATTTTCTGGCATAAGTATTCAATTATTTCGGACGTGTTTAGTATTGAAATTGAATTGGAACCAAGACAAAAAAGAATTTTCGATCGAACAGGCCTATACTTCCCTTGTTGAAGTAAGAGCAAAGGGTTTAATGCGAAATTTTCTAAGAATTGACTTAGTGAAATCTCCTATTTCGTATACCGGAAAAAGAAATGATCCGTTAGGTTCAAGATTTATTTATGATAATAGATCAGATCGCATCAATATCAATCCCTTTTATTACAAGACAAGAAAGATTCAAGAATCGCTTAGCCAAAATCAAGGAACTATTCGTACGTTTTCATTATTGAATAGAAATAATGAATATAAACCTTTGATAATTTTGTCATCATCGGATTGTTCTCGAACAGGTTTCTTCAACGGTGTAAAATATCAAAAAAAATCCATTAAAAGGAATTCCAGAATTGATTCGTTGGGACCTGTCGGAATAGCCCTTCCAATTTTGAATTTGGATTTTTTTTACTATTTCATAACTCATAATCAGATCTTGGTAACTAACTATTTGCAACTTGACAATTTAAAAAAGAATTTTGAAGTGCTTACATTTTCTTTCATAGGTGAAAATGGAATAATTTATAAGAATATCGGTATATGCAGTAACAGAATTTGGAATCTATTCCATTTGAATTGGTATTTTCTCCACTATAATTATTGTGAGGAGACATCCACAATAATGAATCTTGGGCAGTTTATTTGTGACAATGTATGTATAACAAAAAATGTACCACACAAAAAATCCGGCCAAGTCTTAATTGTTCAAATTAGTTCTGTAGTAATAAGAGCAGCTCAGCCTTTTTTAGCCACTCCCGGCGCAACTGTTCATGGCCATTATGGGGAAATCTTTTACGAAGGAGATACATTAGTTACATTTATATATGAAAAATCAAAATCTGGTGATATAACACAGGGTCTTCAAAAGGTGGAACAGGTCTTAGAAGTGCGTTCGGTTGATTCAATATCAATGAATCTGGAAAGGCGGGTTAGGGGTTGGAACGAAGGTATAACAAGAATTCTTGGCATTCCTTGGGGTTTCTTGATTGGTGCTGAGCTAACTAGAGTACAAAGTCGTATTTCTTTGGTTCATAAGATCCAAGAAATTTATCGATCTCAGGGGGTTCAAATTCATAATAAACATATAGAGATGATTGTCCATCAAATAACATCAAAAGTGTTGGTATCCGAAGATGGAATGTCTAATGTTTTTTTACCTGGAGAGTTGATTGGATTGTTACGAGCGAAGCGAACGGGGCGTGCTTTTGAAGAAGTCATTTGTTATCAAGTTATATTATTGGGAATAACGAGAACAGCTTTGAATACTCAAAGTTTTATATCCGAAGCGAGTTTTCAAGAAACCGCTCGAGTTTTAGCAAAAGCCTCTCTCCGAGGTCGTATCGATTGGTTGAAAGGGTTGAAAGAAAATGTTGTTCTGGGGAGTATAATACCCGCTGGGACTGGATTCATAGGATTTGCGCACCGTTCAAGGCAAGATAACAACATTCCTTTAGAACCCTCAAAAACAAAAAAAACAAATCTATTCGGGGGGGAAATAGGAGATATTTTGTTCTACCACAGAATCTTTTTGGATTCTTCCATTTTATAGGATTTAAGGATTCTTAAAAAAAAAAAAAAAAAAATAAGAATAGATTTTTCCTTCTAATTCTGTGAATTGTGCCAGTTCCAAATAGAAACGAATTAACCAACAGTTAATTTTTGGTAGAATATAAGGTTCCGTCGGAACAATTTTTTTCCAGTCCTTCGTCTCTTTTTTTTTGTTTTTCAAAAACAAAAAAAAAGAGAGAAATGTGAGGAGAAATGACAAGAAGGTATTGGAACATCAATTTGGAAGAGATGATGGAGTCAGGAGTTCATTTTGGTCATGGTACAAGAAAATGGAATCCTAGAATGGCACCTTATATCTCTGGAAAGCGCAACGGTATTCATATCCCAAATCTTACTATAACTGCTCGGTTTTTATCAAAAGCTTGTGATTTGGTTTTTGATGCAGCAAGTAGAGAAAAACAATTTTTAATTGTTGGTACAAAGAATAAAGTAGCTAATTCAGTAGCATGGGCTGCAATACGAGCTCAGTGTCATTATGTTAATAAAAAATGGCTCGGTGGAATGTTAACGAATTGGTACACTACAGAGATGAGACTTCATAGGTTCAGGAATTTGAGAGCGGAACAACAGATGGGGAAACTCGAACACCTTCCAAAAAGGGATGCAGCTGTGTTGAAGAGACAATTATTTCATTTACAAACATATATGGGTGGAATTAAATATATGGAGGGGTTGCCTGATATTGTAATCATCGTTGATCAACAAGAAGAATATACGGCTCTTCGCGAATGTATTGCTTTGGGAATTCCAACGATTTGTTTTATCGATACAAATTGTGACCCCGATCTCGCGGATATTTCGATTCCGTCAAATGATGATACTACAGCTTCAATCCGATTAGTTCTTAACAAATTAGTATTCGCAATTTGTGAAGGTCGTTTTAGCTTTATACGAAATCCTTGAGTATACTAAACGAATATATAAATAATAGATATATAAATTTAAATAAAAAAAAAAAGATAGAATCAATTACTATATCTTGAATCGAAAAAATAATATGATTCACATAGTATAGTCAAGTTAAGAAAGAGGCAGTTGAATCAAAATAATTATTTTGAAAGTTTGATTTTTGTTCAATATGGATGTTCTATTATGTTCCACCAATACCCTAACCAATACCCTAAAGGAGGGGTTATACAATATATCCGATGTGGAAGTAGGCCAACATTTCTATTGGCAAATAGTAGGTTTTCAAGTCCATGCTCAAGTACTTATTACTTCTTGGGTTGTCATTGCTATCTTATTAGTTTCAGCCACTTTAGCTGTTCGAAATCCACAAACCATTCCCACTGCCGATCAGAATTTTTTCGAATATATCCTTGAATTCATTCGAGACGTGAGTAAAACTCAAATTGGAGAAGGATATGGCCCTTGGGTTCCCTTTATTGGAACTATGTTTCTATTTATTTTTGTTTCGAATTGGTCAGGGGCTCTTTTACCTTGGAAAATAATACAGTTACCTCATGGAGAGTTAGCTGCGCCGACGAATGATATAAATACTACTGTTGCTTTAGCTTTACTCACCTCATTGGTATATTTTTATGCGGGTCTTACAAAAAAAGGATTGGGTTATTTCAGTAAATACATTCAGCCAACTCTAATCCTTTTACCTATTAATATTTTAGAAGATTTCACAAAACCCCTATCACTTAGTTTTAGACTTTTTGGCAATATATTAGCTGATGAATTAGTAGTTGTTGTTCTTGTTTCTTTAGTACCTTCAGTGATTCCTATACCTGTTATGTTCCTTGGATTATTTACAAGTGGTATTCAAGCTCTTATTTTTGCAACTTTAGCTGCGGCTTATATAGGCGAATCACTAGAGGGCCATCATTAGAGATTTCTAAAATAAAGAGATTGAAAAAAAAAATATTTTCCACTTAAGCCAATCAACTCTTGTGAATGTATGTAATGTATATGTGATAGTAGGTATTGACTATATAAATTTACTGAATATTTCAATTAATATCAATTTTTATTTATATTATACGGGTACTTCATTAGAAGTCTTTCCTTTTTGTCTGTAATATTGAATAACTAAAAGGATTTAATTAAGAATAAGAAAAATATATTAAGATTTAGAGAGTGGTTCGAAAGTCATATGAATTCACAAAAAAAGAACCGTGGATAGAAACGAAAAAGTAAATCTCGAAGTAGTTCTGATTTCTTCAATTCGGAAATTCTTAGTTACTTCAACTGGCTAGAGAAATTTTATTAGCGTTGGTTGATTGTATGTATCATTAACGATTTTTTTTGCGAGGAATTTTTCATGAATCCACTTATTTCTGCTGCTTCCGTTATTGCTGCCGGATTGGCTGTAGGGCTTTCTTCTATTGGACCCGGAGTGGGTCAAGGTACCGCTGCGGGCCAAGCTGTAGAGGGGATCGCAAGACAGCCCGAAGCAGAGGGTAAGATACGAGGTACTTTATTACTTAGTCTGGCTTTTATGGAAGCTTTAACAATTTATGGATTGGTTGTAGCATTAGCGCTTTTATTTGCGAATCCTTTTGTTTAATACTATATAAAAAACTACAAATCTAAAAAAAAAACTTACTTATATGTATTTTCTTTTCTGAGACTTATTACTTACTTTTTTGAATTATGTAAAAATATCACTCCCATATTTTATATTTATATTCGTTGATAAAAAAACGAATCCATGGAAAGATTTGAGGAATTTTCATACCAACTCATTCGGAAACTTTTTTTTTAGAAGTATCATTTTAGACATAAAAACGAAATAGTAAAGAAAAAGTGAAGGTTAGAACTATTTCTATTTTTTTAGTTTATCTAGTAAGTAAGAGGAGATCATATGAAAAATATAAGCAATTCGTTCGTTTCTTTAAGTCACTGGCCATTTGCCGGGGGTTTCGGGTTTAATACCGATATTTTAGCAACAAATCCAATAAATCTAAGTGTAGTGTTTGGTGTATTGATTTTTTTTGGAAAGAGAGTGTGTGCGAGTTGTTTATTTCAAGAATAGGCTGTATTCAACCAGCTGCACATTTAAGAAAAGCAAGGTGCATGATCTCGCGAATTACTTCTGAATAAATTGATAAATAATAGTATGGAAGAACCATAGCATTTCGTGATTTATTGGTAAATTTACTTCGATTCTCTATCAATCAATACAATAAGCGGAAACTATTAACATGGTTAAAGCTAAGCTATTTGAAGTGCAGATGCGGCATAGTACTCTTTCCTATTCCCTAAGAGTATTTTTTCTACTATGTATGTTAATACATAAATAAATGGTTTCAAAACGAATCGTTGGAATTTTGTTCGATATAGAACACTCATGTCGATAAAATAACTTGAACCGCTTATTGGAATATTGGATACAATTGGAACCTAAGAGGTATGTCAACTCCTGATTTGTTTTATTTGATACACTGTTGGATCAATGACCTATGTATAAAAAAAATAATATAAATTTTTGGATTTGAAGAAAAAAAAGAAACAACTTTGCTGAGCTGATAATTACATATATATTTTTCAGAAGAGTCCTTTTCGATTTTTAATATGAACAGATAAGAAGGGATAGGCTCATTATAAATAAAAAAGATATGGGAATTCTCCATTAATAAGTATTAAGTAATTGAGCATGAGAGCCAAATGAATTGAAAGATTCATGTTTGGTTCGGGAGGGGATTATGGAAATTTTTGAAATGAATAGAAAAAAAAATATAGTCCACTTTTATTAAATGATTTATTAGATAATCGAAAACAGAGGATTTTGAATACTATTATAAATTCAGACAAAATACGCGAAGAGGCTATCGAACCGTTGGAAAAAGCCAAGTATTATTTACGGAAAGTTGAAATGGAAGCAGATCAGTTTCGAGTGAATGGATACTCTGAGATAGAAAGAGAAAAGTTTCATTTGATTAATTCAACTTATGCAACTTTGAAACAATTAGAAAATTAC